CATTCACGACGCATCATCCTCATTTTATTTTAATATAGGGTTTGTTTCTATGTCAATTAAAAAAACTAAAAAGTAGTACAAAGTATTATCCAGGCCCTGGTAGAATTTCTTGGATCTTCAAAACTCAAAAGGAAAACTTTGTAAGTTTCAGTACAGTACAAATAATGATATTGTATTGTTAATTATTAAAATTTAACACCTTGTTCAAAGATGTTCATTTACATTTGTACGCGTATCATTCACAAGGCTTGTGATGTGATAAGAAAAAAATTTCCGCTCAGATTAATTTGTAAAAGAGTATAGTAAGAATTAATGATAAATATAACCCATTTTGAATCGCTAACAAAATGAGAAAGAAAAAAAAATAATTAGGGCGTCAACCAGGTATTTTTGGGGATAGAGGGACTTGAACCCTCACGATTTCAAAAGTCGACGGATTTTCCTCTTACTAGAAATTTCATTGTTGTCGATATTGACATGTAGAATGGGACTCTATCTTTATTCTTATATGATCCGATTAATCCATTTTTAAAAAGATCTATCAGACTATGATGAAGTGAATGATTTGATCAATGAAGAATATTCGATTCTTTTTTCGATTTTTATTTGGAACCTATTCACAAATATTTTTCATAGAAATATAAAAAATTTACAGAACAGGTTCGGATCGTCATTAATTATTTTGAATCATTTGGAGATAGTATTTCAGTAAGTATACATATGTATATATGTTTATCTTTCATCCTGTCTGAAGTTTTGATGGAAAGATGCCTTTACAAATACAATCCAACCAACTCCATTTGTTAGAACAGCTTCCATTGAGTCTCTGCACCTATCCTTTATTTATTCTGGATTTCTGAAACCCGTGTTTGTTTTCAGAAAACGGGATTTGGCTCAGGATTGCCCTCTGTTAATTCCAGGGTTTCTCTGAATTTGAAAGTTATCACTTGGTAGGTTTCCATACCAAGGCTCAATCTAATTAAGTCCGTAGCGTCTACCAATTTCGCCATATCCCCTTTTGGTTTGTGCTGTGATTAGGATCACATCATTATGTTGTTTAACCTTTTTCATTTATTTAGATTTAAATTATGCCGGAACCGTTGAATTCATTAGAGATTCTTATATTGAAAAGTGTTTTCTCCTATTTGATTTCGTATTGATCGTTTTTCATCTTGTAGACCCATACTTGTTCTTGGTCCAATACGAAATGATTCGATCGTTTCTATATCAGAAATTAAATATCGATATATACCACGTATATATCTATTATAATATATATCTACTATCTATATAGATGCCCCTGTTTCTATCATTGTTAATGTACAATTTTGAATAGTTGAACGGTCGGTTCTATTTTTTTTTTATTCGTCTTATCTTTCGTCTTTTCAAATGAAACCGGAGGAATGTTTCATTGTGATCTGGGTTACACTTTTCTTTTCTCTTCTTATCATTTTCTTAAGCCATACCCTTTATAACATAAAAAAAAAAAAAAACGAAAAGGGGCAATTTAAGTTAGATTATTTTTATTAATATTAATTGAAAATTTAATGAAATAGGAAATTCTTTCGAATTAGATAAATTCTATATATTTTATTATACGATTCGAATATAAAATAAATTATAGAATAAAATTATAACTTAATTACTAGATTATATTACTAACTTAAGTACCCAATTAAATTTCAAATTATAAATATAAATAAATATAAAATTATGTACTAAAATATTTAATTTCTAATTTATATAGTAATTATAGCCAAAAACAAAATTAAAAGACTAGTAAATCAAATACTATATTATAGATTCTAGTAAAAAAATCTTACCATACAAATTAAACGAATTAAGATATTTTTTATTCATAAACATATATTTGAGAAATAGATCGAAATTAATAGATACAAATAAAATATTTTTGGAAATTATATTTTCCACTCTTATTCTTTATATATATATGTTTCTACCTCATATTTATTATAAAATAGCTAAGAATAAGCAGTTAAGATTTCAGTAGCAGCAATTTGTTTATTAAATTAGTATACGTGTAGAATTTATGTTATACGAGCCCGCTTAGCTCAGAGGTTAGAGCATCGCATTTGTAATGCGATGGTCATCGGTTCGATTCCGATAGCCGGCCTTTCGCCATTTGTTTGATTTTTTTTTTTAATACAATTAAATTCTATATATTGTATATATATACAATATATAGAATTGAAGGGCCGGATATTGATATAATTCCTCTAATTATTCTTTGTAATAATTAAGTAAATTTCGATTCATTTATCTTATCACATTTTAATTTCTTTTTAATTTTGGTTTATTAAATTTAATAAAAAAAAAAGGGAGGGTCCTTATGTCGCGTTACAGAGGACCCCGTTTAAAAAAAAAAAATACGCCATCTGGGGGCTTTACAGGGACTAACTAATAAAAAGCCTAGAGCCGGAAGCAATCTTAGAAACCAATCGCGCCCGGCAAAAAAGCACAATATCGTATTCGTTTAGAAGAAAAACAAAAATTGCGCTTTCATTAGGGTCTTACCGAACAACAATTACTTAAATAAGTTCTTATCGACGAAAAGCCAAAGGGTCAACAGGTCGGGTTTTACTACAATTACTTGAAATGCGTTTGGATAACATCCTTTTTCGATTGGGTATGGCTTCGACGATTCCTCAAGCCCGCCAATTAGTTAACCATACCTATTTACTAGAATATGGTATAATATGTAACTTCTTTCGAGTCTAAGCTCTTATTCTTATGTATGTGTAAACATGATATATGGACCTTGATCAGGTCCATGCCTACAGGCCTAAAATAAAAATAAATAAAAAATATTTAAGAATTTGTACGAAAATCTCGGGTTAAGATTGATCTAAACCAGTCCATATATATATAATTCAACATGCCAACTATTAAACAACTGATTAGAAACACAAGACAGCCAATCAGAAATGTCACGAAATCCCCCGCTCTTGGAGGATGTCCTCAGCGACGAGGAACATGTACTAGGGTGTATGTGCGACTCGTTCGGATCATGGACAAGGACAAAAAAAAGAAAGAAAACAATTGATCCAGTATCAATGATCATTACCGGTGAGTAGGATAAAATAGACTGGAAGAACTCCATTAAATATCTAAAATTAAACAAAAAGATATATCTTTCCATTGGGGTATCAAATGTATGGTTTCCGTTGGTGCAAATCCAATCACCTCAATTATCAATTTAAGATGAGAAAGAATTATCCATTGATACTAAATGATATCAATTAAGCAGGGGAAATCCTATTTTAAAAAGTCCAAAATTTAGGCCTTATTCTTGTAAGAACGGATTACCAGGGTCAGCTACTCAGCTAATCTTCATAATTAAATACTGTTACTGTATAAGTAGATCTCGTTGTGAAAGACCTAGTACTAGATAATTATGGGTAGAGCCAAAGAGTGTGAACTGTACAAGTTAACAATAACATTGATTAAATGAAGGAGGGGCTCCGGTGTATAGAGAGGATCTCACCGTTTAAGAAGTAACCGTAGAAACGATGGAACCCACTATAATCCATTTATTACTTTTTTATTTTTATTTATTTAATATCTGTTTTTGGTACTTAGTATCAATACAATTTTTATTTTTATTTCGAAGTGAAATGCCTATAAAAAATATAGTGGTCGGGAAAGTTGGAGTAGCAAAAGCCATTGGAATTTTTATTTTATACATTGGAAAAATCCGTTTTGTTATTAATAAACTAGGACACGGGGAGGGAATAACTGAAAGAAAGGAAATCAATAAGTTATTTATCAAAGTTTCATTTATTCAATGACCAGAATTAAACGAGGGTATATATCTCGAAGGCGTAGAACAAAAATGCGTTTATTTACATCTACTTTTCACGGGGCTCATTCAAAACTTACTCGAATTATTAATCAACAGAAAACAAGAGCCTTTGCTTCGGCCCATCAGGATAGGGGTAGACAAAAGAGAGATTTTCGTCGTTTGTGGATCACTCGGATAAATACAGTAATTCGAGAAAATAAAGTATACTTTAGTTATAGTAAATTAATACACAAACTGTACAAGCAACAGTTGCTTCTTAATCGTAAAATACTTGCACAAATAGGTATATTAAATAAGAGTTGTCTTTATATGATTTCCAATGAGATCATAAAATAACGAGAGTGGAAAGAATCTGTTGGACTGGTTTACATGGAGTTCCCTATAAAATTAACTCTGAAAAGGTAGAGTAGAAATTAGTATTATAAAATATGATAAGGTCGTCAAAAGGAAAATGAAGAAACACGTTTAATAAAAAATATTTCTTCTTCTTCCCCAATTTTTTTTTATTACGACCCCACAATCAAATCGATATTTTCCTATTTTTAAAACAAAAAGAGCGTCAATCCGTATTTGAGTTTGCATTGGAATTTTCTTTGTGATTCAATTTAAGAGTCAGCATATTTTTTTCTGGTTCTACGACCTGAACTTCTAGCAGTTGACTCGCTTCTTTTAACTAGTTTATCATTATTAAGAAAGGGTAACAGAGATAAAATGCGAGCTTGTTTTATAGCAATAGTAATTAATCGCTGTTGTTTTAAGGTCAATCTATTCACCCGTCTAGATAATATTTTTCCTTGTTCGCTAATAAATCGACTAATTAAACTCATGTTTCTATAATCAATTCGATCCCCCGATTGGATCGGAGACAAACGCCTACGAAAAGATCGCTTGGATTTAAGAAAGATTCGCTTGGATTTATCCATGTTTTTTTTTATTTCTTATCCTGAAGATCCCAATCCTATTTCTTAATTCTACATCGGATTTGATCCGATTGAAATAGGATTTGGTTTGTTTATATTTAAAAACATCTATATATATATTAGTATTAGATACCTTGTTATATATTCGATATATCGAATCTGTCATTTTTAATCTTCCTTGTAATGGAAGACTGACACACAGGCGATCAGTTGGATCTATTTCTTTATTTCCCCATGAATCGTATGTTTGTAACAAAAGGGACAAAATTTTCTCAATTCCAATCGACTGGGCGTATTATGTCGATTCTTTTGAGTAATATATCTGGAAATGCCCGTTGATTCCTTAGTAACCTGATTTTTAACACAACTGGTACATTCCAACATCACCGTTACTCGGGCATCTTTACTCTTGGCCATGAACCTCCTTTGGTTTTTGATTAATTCAATAATTCAATTCTTTAATTTTCCGATCAGAAGCGAGGAAAAAGAACGAAAAAATAAAAAAAGTAATTCGAAATCTAATTATGTAAAAAAGAAGTATTTCGTTACAATCAATCAATATAATATATTAATAAGAATTAATAGTAATAGAATAATTTCGAACTATAAATTTGGAATTTTAAACTGCGGTACAGCATTACATTTTCATTGAAATATCTTGTATTGTATGATATTGTTGCCTCAATCATCCCATTTTAACTATATTTTTTATTAATTTAATTTTACTTTGAGCCTGACCCGAGTTCGTAGTTTTACCGAGGGGGAATCCCTCTTTATATTTTATTTAAAAAAAGCTAGAAAAAAAGAAGGGAAGGGATTAGTTACAGATATTTGATTATATCTCTAATCTTCTTCCCCTCTTCCCATATCAATAACTAGAATGAAAAAAAGGGGAATATCAACGCATCCGGAAAAAAACGATTGATCTCTATCAATAAACCTGCTAAAGAACCGAACCATAGAGTACTTACTACCGGTGCCACGGAGAGATATGTTTTTAGATCTCGCATTTTAAATCTTCCTCCTTCTTTATTATTTGTAATAAATAATGGTAATACATATATGACCAGATGTGTATATGCACTTAATGACTGACCGCTTGTATTTGTACGCGGAAGCCCTAACTCAAGTTGAAATGTACAAAATAGATATTAGCTTTCTTAATCTTAAAAGAAAAAAAAATACGCCCCTTTATGTTATGACAAAAATTCTCTAAAAATATTCATTTTTCTTTTATGGTAGGTCTCATATTTATTTCATACGTTATATAATAGAAGTCTTTTACAAGAATTCTATGATTATATGTTATATGAACCCAAAAAGAAGAAATTACAACGTATTTGTGTATATCAATGGAATAAATAAAGATGTGGAAAACAAAACGGGGATTCTCTACAATGACACTGTAGACCAATTGAAAGGGATGTAGCGCAGTTTGGTAGCGCGTTTGTTTTGGGTACAAAATGTCACGGGTTCAAATCCTGTCATCCCTACCTATTACTTATCTTCTGAACAGTAAAGAGGGATCAATTGAGTTGGACATACCTAAAGTATAATAAATCTTTAATTTTATTTACTTTAATTTTATTTATCGTATATATGCAAGACAGATTGGGGTTACAAAATGTTTATTCTGATAATAAAGCGCTCTTAGTTCAGTTCGGTAGAACGCGGGTCTCCAAAACCCGATGTCGTAGGTTCAAATCCTACAGAGCGTGATTCTGTGTTCTTGTTAGCCGCGCTAGGTCGAAAATTCTCACGGAAATAATTAAACCAATTTTCATTTGACCTCCCGCGGGTTAAAGTACGTAGAAGTAGGAGGTCAATCAAAAAACGGGTGTTAATTAATCAAAGGTCCAATTGATCACCGCGTCTGTATTGTAAATACGCAGTTACGAATAATCCAGCCAAAGTAATCGGAATTAGACCTAAGACGATTCCAAATAGAAAAACTTCAATCATTTCAATTTGTTTGAAAGGAAAAAGGGGAGGTAATATATATCTTTAAATATCAATCTGTATTGACTATAAAATATCAATGATCAAAAATTGGAAGTTACTACGATAAGGAACTATAGAATATATGAACGATCATAGAAAGATTTTTTTTTTTATGAATTGTTTGTTTAATTAATTTCAAATAAGTCGTATCTTGCTCAGACCGATAAATAGAACTGAGGTTATAGTCAAAGCTGCTAGTAGAAAACCGAAATAACTAGTTAAAGTAGGCATTAAAAGGCTAAATGAAATATGTTCTTTTTGTACATATATTTAGAAAGCACTTACCTAAGTTGCAATTTTGGAAAGATACGAGGATAAACAAAAATATCAACTCCTTGAAAGGATAGATTCAATTGAAAGTTTTTGAGTCATCAAGTATTATAGATGATACTAACAAAAATAGAGTAACATAAGTCAAAAATCAATTAATCATCCGGGACATTTACGCATCCCGCAATTGCGAATCAACAGATTCATTGGGCACTCTTGGGTTAAATAAACAAATATACGTATATAACTAATATATAGAATAGTAGAAATTATAAATTAAAGTAATAATTCCGAACTTTTTTATAACTTAATTCAAAAAAAAAACTTTCTTTGGGAATAAAATTGGAAAAAATTTGGATCGTTTTTTATTGTATCGAAATATCGAATCTTTTTTTTTCGAACGAATCATTAATTCGGTAGTAGTTCATTCAAATAATCTTGCGATTGAAAATAAAAAAAGATATCCCATGATAAGATCAATCAAAA